ACATACTAAAGCTTTGGAATATTATTTTCGGGCGCTCGAACGAAACCCATTCTTACCCCAAGCTTTTAATAATATGGCCGTGATCTGTCATTACGTGCGACTATCTCCACTATAGAAAGAAAAAAGAAAAGAACAAGCAAATCCACAAATACTAATATAATAAATACTAGAAATTCTAATAAATACTAGAAATAAAGGCTTTCTACATATACATATATCGTCCAAAACAACGATTTTTATCAGCTGTAGCAAAGAATGAAACTTCATAGAAGTCAAAATATGAAGAAATCAATATGTCTAGATACCCCCTTTTTCTATGGATAAAAGATCTAATTGATAAAGGAAGCATCGTAAGGATCAATTAACGCGGTTTTGAACCGATACACAATAAAAACTGCTTACTTATCTCATGATAGAAAAGTCAGGAATCCACTTATGTAATAAAGTAGATCCCCCGATATTTTGAGCAGCGGTGTAGTATCAAATCCCAAAGATAGAAAGTCTTTTCTCTTTACTTTATAAATAAGAAAGAAAAGACTTTTTCCAAGATTCTATAGAAATGGATATATTATATAGAAAAGTATATGATATATAAAATCGAGATAGTTACCTTTCAGAAAATGATAATGAGGGTGTTAATGCCGATGCTTTATTCCCTTTTCTGAAGGTAGGAGAAAAGATAAAACTTAAAAAAAGATGAAATTCTTTATTAGTCAAAACTCAAGTTTGAAACTTATGTTAATAACTTCTTTTTTTCTTTTAGTTAACTTCAAGATAATAGAACAAAAAAAGAATTGACTGCTGAGCCGTATGAGTCAGGAAATTCTCAAGTACGGTTCTAAGGAAAGGAATTTATTCACCTATTCCGACCGAGGAGAACAGGCCATTCGACAGGGAGACTCGGAAGTTGCGGAGTCTTGGTTTAACCAAGCCGCTGAATATTGGAAACAAGCTATAGCCCTTACCCCCGGTAATTATATTGAAGCACAGAATTGGTTGAAGATCACAGGGCGTTTTGAATAAGAACACTCTGTTTATTTTCTTTTTTTTTTTTTCTTATATTTTCTTCTTAAATTATATCTATCTATCTATAATTATATCTATCTATATAGATAGATAGATATCTATAGTTATAAATTCTTGTTTGTTGTCCCCATCAATCAAATTAAATTAAAAAATCATTTCTATAGGAACGACCAATCACAGAATTTAATTATATCCCTTTAAAATTGTTAGATTTCGTCTAGTATTTCATAGAGATAAACGATATGTGGATACAGTAGAGACTTTTCTCCTTTTTCTGCTATTCAAACTAATATTCAATCAAATTAATAAAAGAAAATAGACCTTTCGAAAAAATAAAAAATAAATAAAATACCGGTATGTTGCCTGGGATATTGCCTAATAATGAATGCTAATGACTGCTTACGGGATTTGAAATAGAGTAATAATAATATTTTTTCTCTATAAAAAAGGTAAAATTAGTTCCATCTAGGAACTTCTGAATAAAATATGAATACATTAGATTAGGCTGCACAAAAAATTATTTAACTTCCATTCAAAGTTCGCAAAAAGGTCTTAGAAGATAAAAAAAGGTCCGTTGAGCGCCCCACTGTTATGTCATAATAGATTCGAACACTTGCCCCGGATTGACTTCGAGATCATAATTGTTCTAGTGAATAACTAAAGAAAATAGATTAAATTAAAGAAAATATAAAATAGATAGATGGGAGATAGAAGAGAACAAAACTCAATAGAAACATCTCTAATAAGTTCACTAATTCTGTTTTATGTTGGCAGGTCTCTTTGTATGTGTTGTCTGGAAAGAGGAGGACTCAATGATTATTCGTTCACCGGAACCAGAAGTGAAAATTTTGGTAGATAGAGATCCCATAAAAACTTCTTTCGAGGAATGGGCAAAACCTGGTCATTTCTCAAGAACAATAGCTAAGGGACCTGATACTACTACTTGGATCTGGAACCTACATGCTGACGCTCATGATTTTGATAGCCATACTAATGATTTAGAGGAGATTTCCCGAAAAGTTTTTAGTGCCCATTTCGGCCAACTCTCTATCATCTTTCTTTGGCTGAGTGGCATGTATTTTCATGGTGCTCGTTTTTCCAATTATGAGGCATGGTTAAGTGATCCTACTCACATTAGGCCTAGTGCTCAGGTGGTTTGGCCAATAGTGGGCCAAGAAATATTGAATGGTGATGTAGGGGGAGGGTTCCGAGGAATACAAATAACCTCTGGTTTTTTTCAGATTTGGAGAGCATCTGGAATAACTAGTGAATTACAACTCTATTGTACCGCAATTGGTGCATTGGTCTTTGCAGCCTTAATGCTTTTTGCTGGTTGGTTTCATTATCACAAAGCTGCTCCAAAATTGGCTTGGTTCCAAGATGTAGAATCTATGTTGAATCACCATTTGACAGGGCTCCTAGGGTTGGGGTCTCTTTCTTGGGCAGGACATCAAATACATGTATCTTTACCAAT